TGGATCTCTCGGTTCGAGAAATAAGAGGATCAAACCATTTCTTCTGACTCTTTTTCAAATTCGATAAATGTTGGTTGATCGTATATTTCATTATAGTTATATGATTCAGAGTATCATTTCCTATTTGATCCCTTTGAATTCCATATTCGAAGTTGCGATCGGATCTATTCATTAAAAGGAATCGATTCAATACATTTCTTATGTACCCATAGGTGCTATATTGGATTTGAATCAGATTTCGGATCAATCCATATTGATTGACTGCCTCCATTATGTTGTTGCTAGCAAATACCGCCGTTTTTCGTTTTGGATCTTCCAAATCATTCCCGCAGTAGGTCCGGACCGATTTTTTTCTGATCCTTCGATAAAAAGATTCATTCTCTTCATAAAAAAGAGGAGGTAGAATCAATAAAGATTTCTTTTTCGATTCATCTCTGGATTTAAATACCTTATTCAAGAATTTTTTTGGATCTAACCCGTAGGAATCGATAGAAAAGGCAAATCCCCTATGATACACCAGATCCGGCCCGGTTATTGATAGAGTGAATAGATCTGCCATTTCTTGAAATCTCTCTTCAAAATCGTGGTGTAACGTGTATCCCCCCTTGTTCCGGTCATGGAATAGATGAAATAAATCAAAAAATGGATTTTTGTTCCAGAATGAAATCTTATTGGAACTGTCCATATCCGGTTCATCCTTCGGAACCATATCAGATCCCGGATCTGATGAAATAGGATGAATTGAGACGGTATTTTGTAAATACGTAATTATCTTGAATATATCAACCATTTCTTTATTTTCCGATCGCCTGGAAGGAACAAAAGAAACATCTTGTTTTTTCTTCAAAAATTTCTGATCTCTAGTGGACCTCTCAGTAGGATTCGAACCCAGATGAAGTTCTGACCATCTGTCAGAGAAAAAAGAACGAATTGATCTTGTAGGATTCACAAGAAATTCTTCGATTTCTTCCGGAAGCAGATGATTATTCATCTGCTTCTCACGTTCCGTGAATAGCCGGGACATTGAGGAAGATCCAAAAAGGCATTTCGGGAATCGATCTGATTCTATCTCTGTTCCTTCCGTTTGAAGAAAAGAAGGATCCCAAAGAATCGATCTTTCTTTGACTTTTAGTTGCTTAATCTCTCTTTGATCGATCAATGTGTGATATTCGGAATCCTCATTTCTAATGGAATCAAAATGATCTCTGGATTGATCAGAAGATCCTTTCAATTGGCTAGAATCCGTTACTTGAACGAAAATGGATCTTGATCTTGTGGAATCATATTGAATATTTGACAATACATTCCGTACCTTGCTAAAAAACCGATCCTTGTTTACCAACCGCACATTGTCTAACCAAATCAAATTATCTCTCGATACGTTCCTAAAAAAATCCGATTCGTGCTGATTCTTCCCCCAACTAACGAAGAGATCTTGGTGGAATTGCCACATATGAAATTGAGCACAATTTTGCAAAGAAATACTCCACTTGCACTTGTTTCTCGAGAAGAGATGGGAAACATGCTCAATATCATTTGATTGAATAGTTGCCTCAGCTCCTTGTTGTTTGAAGAAACCCCCCCCTTCAATTGGTCTTTTTTCACGAAAAGCAGACATGAGATAACAAATCAAGTCTTTCCCTAAGACTTCAAATAGCTGTCCCAAATTCAAGTTGATTATGTTTCGCTTCTTCCTCGGAGAAAGACGATCAAATAATTCCCAATCATGGTCCTTGCGGATCGGATCATCCGTATAGGATAAAAAAAGAAACTCCAGATATTTGCTATCTTTCTCTTTGAATGAGATCTCAATTCCAGCTACGGTTTCATTAGATACCTTACAACTAGAATCCCTCTTTTTTCCGATCCGGTTCCTCCACCACCGCGAACCCCGGTTAGATTCAGGCATGATACACTTTTTATTTATTGGGAGAACCCAAGTACTCTCTTGCGGATCCATGAAACAACTCTCAGAAATCTTTTTCCCTTTTGGAAGATACAGGAGCGAAACAATCAACCTATTGATATTGGAAGACCAAAAAGATTCTTCCAATGTCTCATTTCTGGGTCCAATGGAATTCATAGGTATAGGAAGAAGCCCCATCAAATAGATATTTTTTCTTTCGACCATCTTTCGATTGTTAATACGAGATATAAGGACCGCTACTACAAGCAGTACTACACCCTTGATCGTGAAATATCGATTGCTTCTTGAACCCTGTGAATCACGTGAAAGTAGGATACTCCAAATTCGGGGGTCAAAGAGTTTCATAAAACGTTCTTGGTGAAAAAAAATGTGAGTGAAAGATCCCACTGAATTGAATTTGATCCATGAATCTAAGAAATAGTGAGAATTCTTGATCTCTCTCAATATCTCTCTCAATTCGAAGATCCAGGATTTGAATTGATGTCGTTTCATTGCCTCCTCCTAAAGATTTAATTTAAATTGGAATTTGGTTATGGTTATATATATATATTATATTTATATACGATACGATGA